GCGCCCCGCGAGTACGACCGTTCACGTTTACGACGAGTACTTTGGGCAGCTTCACTCTCTGCAGTTCACCAGTACAACTTCCATGGACGGATATCCTAAATAAACCACTTACGCATTGGCTTAACACATGCTGTCCCTAACCTTGTAGCTTCAGCGGAATCTGCCAATTCTGCTTCCCAATTCTCATCACGTAGTTGGCTTAACGCATACACCTCGGAATATACCGCTTCTTATGCTTGTGCCTATTTTACCTCTGATGAGTATGGGTCTACGAACGTCAATCAGCCATCGCCTTCTTCCTCCTCGTATACCTTTTTACTATCTCTATACTCGTCGTCAGCGCTCGGCACCTTCCTGGCTGTAAGCGTATACCTTTACGGTACATGTTCAGTTTGTCTACTGTTGCCTGGGATACTAGGCACCGTACTGTTGTTTCGGTCGGAGCTTAAGCTTAGGATCTTATACTTGAAGGCCTTCTATCCGCTTCTGCCGTCGATCTTTCTCTTTTGTGAGGGGTATGTCGGATAGGCTCCCAGCGTTCCTCACCAAGTCTGACCCCTTGGTTTAGGCATTTGACCCTACTTGCAGCTTTCCCTTTTACTCCAGGTCTGTTCCTGTACTTACTTGCCCGCTATCCTAGGCATATCGGCCAGTGGTCTCGGTCGTTTTGTTCGGGCATTTTCCATTTGGCGCACCTTCCGACTCTGAGGTTGACTCAGATCTTGTTTTCGGGGATGAGTATGGGTGGGCTTCCAGCTATCCTTAATCTATATTTTATTGTGTTAACCAAATCAGCAACGTTTGAACCAGGTAAATTACCAACTAAATCCACACCTGTATATTGGCTTATCACTTCACTTACAGTTTCGAACCCGACGATTATATTGGATTCTGAAGCAGTCTATTCCCAAGCTAAATCCACTCCAGTGTATTTGATTAACACATATAGTTTCTTAATGTTAGCCTCACATGTGTTCCGCAAATCCTCATCATCCGTATCTGGGAATCTATATACTAATTCAGGTTAAATGCTTTTCCCAAACCCCTTCTTCATATGCAGCTTCCCCATTCCTGATGCCTATTTACCCTCTGTAGGGCTCTACTAGCGCCCGCGTCTTCGTCTTCTGGAACAGTTTCTTTTCTTCTAGTGGTCTCTGTCGTCAGAAATTCTGTTCTTTAAATGGATCTCCTGCCCGGGAATCTTTTTTCAGGTAACGGCATTGGCTATCGGTCTGTCGTCTTTCCATTCCTTCACTCAAGAACTAAAGGTAAAAGCATCAAGAAAAGGTTGCTTGCTCCATACCATAACATAAGTGGTTGATGGCGGTTTTACGCCGTCTCCCTACTGATGGCACATTCGACCAATTAAGACCTTTATACCGTTTAGTCGGTTTTAAGGAGTCTTATTGTTTCGATTTAAAGTCAGCAACCGATAGATGGCCTCGGTCATTTCAATTACATATGCTTGGATTAATGTTTGGTTATTCTAGGGCCGAATCCGTTGTGGGTTCGTGTCTTGGTGATAGCGTCTTCTCTCTACTTCCTCCATTAGTCAAGAGGAGTAGTAGTGTTGACTTTGTCACAGGACAACCCTTGGGATACCTGGCTTCCTGGCCACTCTTTACCTTTAAGCCATCACTTTGTTGTGTGGCTGGCGGCGGAACTGGTTTATCCAGGAGTAGTAACTCCATTCCGAAATTATGCAATCTTAGGTGACGATATAGTCATCTTGGACTCGCTAGTTGCTGCCAAATATCGTGAGTTGTTGGACGACCTAGTTGTTCAAATAGAACCAATGAAGTCTTTATCTCTCGAATTGGCGCTCTTGAGTTTGCAAAACGATTATGGGTCCGCGGAGGATAAATAAAGTCACCTATTTATCTCCGTTTAGCTCTCTTGACTCGTTCACCCTTTGGTCTAGTTGCCTTCGGAAGTATGGAGTGAAACGTTTCTCCACACTGGCTCGTTTAGGCGGGTAGAACGCACTCCTTTTGGTTGAACGAGGTTTTCGTGCTTGATCAATTAAATTCTCGGAGGGTTCCTCGCGAGAGTGAGAACTTGGTGCCGGTAGGAAATAGAGAAATACCTAGGAAAGCCACTAGGAGTATGGCATCTCTTCTTTTTTGCCGTCGCTGGAGCAACTTGGTGTTCCACCGGTTACCGGACGTCTGGGGTTGTACGAAGGGTCTATTAAACACCGCTTATTCAAGAGCTGTTGATTCAATAACACGGAATCGACAACAACCCCATCAACACCGGTTATTGCAAACAACCTATTCGGATTAACTTTCCCCGACTGCTTATTCCCTTAGAAGAGGATCACTGCAAGGAATGCCCATTTTGCGGGATACCCTTGTTAGGCGTTCTAGAGCAAGGACTTTTCTGACTTTCTTACCTCCCAGTACGTGAGCGCTTACCTAGCTTGCACCAATTTACTTAAATCCTTATAGAGACTGTCTTATACCATAAGAAGCAGGACTTGTGTGCTTGGTTAGGCGGG